CGGATCATGAAGAAGGGGTAAGTGGGCGGGCAAAAAAGGGTTAGTTCAGTTTTAAATCGACGATTCGTTCCGTTTTTTAAAAGAAAAAGGGGTAGTTAAGAGCATCAATTTCACCTTTTATATCTTATAGAAAAGAGAGGAAGTCTAGCGCCGGTCCTAAAAGGAAGATGCTTTGGGGCATTCGGTAACTACCTAGTATGCTCTACTCTCTCCCGCCTTTAAGGACTCACGGCAGGAGAGCGATGAGTCCGTTCCCTCACTCCCACTAAAAGAAAACTCAATGCAAAACCGCTCGGGACCCATCCTCCAATGGGGCCCTTCTCTCAATTGTCGATCCTAACAGGGAGCTACATTTCTTTTTTTTATTTAGCGTAAGTAGAATTAACATAAGTAGTTTAAGTAGTAGCGCGTTACCACCCTTAAAACCCTAGGGGGGAATACTGGACTATATTGGCGAACTTTTTTGTTGTTAGGAAAGGAACCGCTAAAGCGGCGGCAAAAGCGGGGATACTGTGGCTAAAAGCGCGAAAGCAGCTTCTTTTCGGAAAAAAGAAAGGAAAAAAGCGGTCAAAGAAAAAAAACCAAAAACTATAAGTGCCGGGGCACTCCTATACTTTCAAGATCCCGAAGGAGTCAAGTATATAACTAGGGAGTGGTATTCCTGAAAATCTTCAACCGCTCCATGGATTTCAAACCCAAATTAGCAAGAGAATCCGCACAAGAGTTTCCTTCTCTAAGGGTGCGATGAAGGATACACTGCCAATCCCTCAAAGAGATCGACAATCCTCAATTAAAGCGCCATGAGGATGAGAAGTAGAGTCGCCATGCTGAATAATTCTGATGAGAGTTTGAGCATCCGCCTCACAAACCACATATCTATAGCCTTCATCCCAAGCAAGGCTAAGACCTTGACGAATGCCCTCAAGCTCGGCTGTAACACTCGTACAGATTCCCAAGTCACAAGTAAAACCCACCAACCACTGCCCACGGGCATCTCTAATGAGCCCACCAGACCAGCTCCAGCCGCCCTTGGCTCATCCATCCGAGTTCACCTTTACCCAGCCATCCTCCGTAAAAGACCAGGAAATCAAATAAGATTGGACCTGCCTGGGAGGTGTGTCATGCTGATCAAAGGCTGCTAAAACCTCCGCCGAATAGTTAAGAATGAAATGAATGGGGGTGGTCGTAGATCGGGGGAGGGAATTTTGATAAAAAAAAGGAATTTTTTCCCCAAATGCTAATATAAAAAATAACAGGCCAAGAAGGATAAAAATGATCTGAAATGAGGGGAGAATCAAGATTAGATAGAAGCCAATGCCTTAAAGAGGAAGAGTAAAACGAGGAGCTCTCATTTGATGGAATTAATTGATCTCAAAAAATCCGAGCCTTGGTGCAGTCCCTTAGCTTAGGACATGAATGACATCCTCATATGGATGGGAACATATGGAACAACGAGTCTCCGAACCGATATGCCTATAAATAAGTTCTAAAAACATTAGTTAGGAGACCTTCATGAACCACTAGCCACAAAAAGAATTGAACACGAGCGAGCACTTTCAATCTAAAAATTACACTCCATTTAAAAACAAGTGAGTTTTTACTATTACTTTGACGAAGCATATTGTACACAGACTTAGTGGAAAATATCCAATTCAAATTTAGACTCAAAATTCATTTATCAGACCCAATGACAAAACGGGCTAAAGGACAACCCATAAAATCTCAACCAACTCATGAGGAAAAATTTGCTCTAACAAGGTTTTATCCCAGCACCGAAAATCTTTGACTAAAGTCGGATTGTTCAAACTCGATCGCACAAAGGTCCCCCAGGCATCCAGCTATCAACCAAAAATGGAACATTTGCTCCATCCCCAATTCTCCAAGCTGACTCTTCTCTAATGATATCTCTAGTGGAAGCTATGCTCTTCCAAACGTAGGAAGCATTCGGTTTAACAGCCACATCCAAGAAACTGGAATTCTTAAAATATTTGTTCTTAAAGACTCTAACCCATAAGGTTTCAGGATCAGACATCATCTTCCAACCGAGCTTAGCCAGCATGGCTTGGTTAAGGATCCTAGCTTATTTAATATTAAGCCCTCCATCCTTCTTTCTAGGATTAGTCACAACATCCCATTTGACTAAATGAATCTTATGCTTCTCATTACTACCTCCCCAGATAAACTGTCTATTAAGCTTATCAATATTATCACAAATTGCAAGAGGCAGTTTAGTGGACTGCATAGTGTAAGAAGAGGTCACTGAATTTCTCCATTTTTTTTTCCTGCAAGGGGGAAGCTCGAAGAGCTTTCCAACCACTCAAGCGAGACTGAACTTTCTCTATAACTTCAGAATAGGTCTGTTTAGTGACCTGATAGGGACCCCAAGATCCTTCCCTAAATTCTTTGTCAAAGGAATGCCAAAAATCAGACTAATCCCAGAAGCCAAACTGTGAGAAATATTAGGAGACAAAAACCACTTGGACTTATTAAGACTGACACGCTGACCAGAATGACTGCAAAAATGATCAAGACACTTACATATAATTTGAGCTTGGCGCAAAACAAAAGAAGCATTAGAAAAAAGAAGAAGATCATCAGCGAAGAATACAATAGGAGGAAAGTTCCTGCCCGCTTTGATAGGAGACCAGTTTTTACGCCGAACCTCATGATCAATTAAATGAGCTAATCTTTCGATGCAAAGGACAAAGAGGTAGGGCGAAAGGGGGTCTTTGGGAAAGACTTAGCTAGGGGGTTTGAGAGCTTCACTCTTGCAGAGCACCATTTCCTTCGTCTTTTCGATCCCTCCCTGCGCGTACATGGTAGTCGGCTCCTCCACCACATGATTTTCCATATCCATCACTGGACCCCATCATGTCTGAGAAAACGACTCTATGCAAATTCCCCTTCTGGGAACGCGGTTATGCGTATTCACCCAATAGGGTAGCTTTAAATAAGTGTCCCATTGGTGTAGCACTACCCCTACTTCAGTCAATTACTTATACTGCTGATGTAGTACTTGTTCATTCCTCCCTGTGGTCTTCACTCTTATGGGCTTTCCCTGCTTTATATTCGTTCCCAGGAAAAGTATAGGAAGTAAGTACCCTATAGTCCCTGCTTCGCATGTTCTCCACAGTATGAATATAGAGAACTATGTTGGACTCATCCCTGCCGGTATTCTCTGACTAATACCGAACCCCGCCCAGTTCTATGAATTCTTTAGCACAATCGGTTGAGCAGCAATGATGGATTCACTAGAATCTCTTAATTTAAGTTGCATAAAAAAAAAAAAAAAAAGTTTGTGAAAATGAGCAGTCCAGTATGCTTGGGTGCTTAATAAGACTTATTTGATCAACTGCAACCTACCTGCATTAGATAAAAATGGATTCGTCCAAGATTTGTACCTAGTTTGAGTCACTTATCTTCTTTAGAGTGTGAGTCGTGCCAGTTCTAAACTTGGTTTTCAATATTTTTTGATTTCTGTGCTGAGATTCAAACCCAATTTGATGTTCTTGCTCGTATTCTTAGGAGAGAGGAATCTTTTTCTGCTCCTTTGACTACATTCTAATTCAGGCATGATTCACCAATCTTATTCCCTGTTACCAAATCCTGTAGAACAAAAGAAGTAGGAAGAAAGGTTACTGAACAATTTAAAGTTTTGGTAAGTTTACTAACGGACATAAGATTGAAAGGAAAGCAAGGAATATAAAGTAAAGAATCTAGGGAAAGAGAAGAAGACGGTTGTACAGTGCCTGTTCCACTAACAGAAGTTGTAGAACCATCTGCTAGAGTAACATTAGGCAAAGAAGAGGAGTACTGTAAATCAGAAAAAAACCAGAAGTGCCTGACATATGATCTATGGCAGCAGAATCAATGACCCAAGGTTTGGGAGTCAAGGAACTGGAAGACAGACACGCGGTGGACTGACCTCTTTTGGACTCACCGCTCGGAGGAAAGGCTAAACATGTTTAGTGACAATGCTTTTTCATTCTCATTTACCTTTGAGGAGGGTGCCGTCCTGGAACCTTTGACTTACTTACCTTCGCACTATCGGCAAAGGGAAAGGATCGCGTTATCGACTCTTTGGCAAGACTTGGGCGATCGCATCCACATGATGAGGCAGAGATCAAAGGAAGGAGAGATCTTTCATACAGATTGAATACTGATTCCGACCGTTACAGATTCAAGATTCCAGGTTGGGCCGATTGATTAGACCGACGGCCGGGAAGGGGCAGCTAGTCCGTGAACAGCCAACCATCGCACTGTAAAAATTGGATAGGTTCGATCTAAGCTTACAGGGGCCTCCTAAAAGGATCTACTAAATTCATCGAGTTGTGCCAAAGAATCAAAACGGCCAGTTATTAATGGAATTCCTTGTCGGCTCTCTGTAAAATACTCGTTTGGCCGAGGGCTCCCAAACCTATACCGGAAGAGGAAGCTAAACCCGTGCTGACGAATAACCAACCCCCTGAATTCGTCGAGTAAATAGGTAAGGTATAGGTTTGTTATGAATGAGCCAGTCTCGAATACAGGTAATAATATCAGCAAAAGAACGTTTTCCCGTGCTTCCAGACATGCTGAGCTCCACATATTCATGTACAGTAAAGGGGGGATCTATTCTGTGAAAGATGGGATCAGTAAATGGAAATTCGCTGAGATTTCATCTTTGTGAGATCTTCAATAGTGTACCGAGGGTGTCTTTAGAGTATATCGAATCAGTATAGCTATCCTTCTTCTGACACAGCAACGCAATTTCAATCAGTATAGAAAAGAAGTGAGACAACATTTCTTTCTTCCTTTCTTCTTGCTTGTCAATGCAGAACCATGTGCCATTCAATAGAAAATTCCTAAAATTCCTTTAGGCTTTCTTTCCATTACTGGCTTCGGACTAGAAACTGAAGATCTGGTAAAGTGAGAGCCGACGAGAATGGCATAGTCGCAAAGCTTCGTCGTGCCATACACCCTCTCAGCAGCTATCCACACAAGCATATGCTGTGAATAGAGGCCAAGAACTCAAACGAGGGATTGCCCCTTCGTAAACGTCACAACCGATGACCTATAGCCTTTCTTTTTTAGAATTTTGAAAACTATATGGTAATTGAAAGACTACAGAACCAAGTATGAACGTCCAGGAAGTTGCAAAGGGATTGACGAACAACCCTGCAATCATACAGGACGTCAGGATAAGAGGTAAGGAATCGGTAGCAGCCTTGAGATCAAAAGAGAATCATTTTCTCTTTCCTCTCAAGTACTGCAACGGTTGGGTCCGGTTATAGGTACCATCCATTCTTAACCTTGCCAAAACCGTCATGGCCCAATCATGTATAGGCCGTACCAAGGCCTGAGACAAGGGTGAGCCAATAGCGAATAACCTTTTCTTCCCTGACTCCCTCGACCTTCATTCCCATCCTGCCAAGCTGAGGCTGCCAGCGCATTGTATCTAACCACACTGTGGCAAATCGATACAAGTAGCTAAACAGCTTGCTATAGGCATCTACGGCCGAACGGTTAGGCAAGACTACGGCGCCCGGGTAAACATCCCGTTTACCAAACAAGACGTCGAGAGTGTCACTTAACCATTCCCCTCCTGCAGCCAAAGTGATAGCGGCTGTAGCATCCACCTGTGTGGAAGAGGGGAAGCTTTCTATGTGGATAGGACGTATCAACACCTTTTGCATCGAAATATAAAAAAGAATATTGTGTTGGGTCCTGAGGACCAGGATGGCCGAAGATCAAAACCTAAATGTAAAGGTTGATCATCGAAGCCAAGGCAATAAGGATGAAGGAATTTGAGCGCTGATGTAGCTAAGAGCCACCTTCATAGTCGATTCATTAGGGTCGTCACCTTCGAGCCAACTAGTGGAAAAGTATCCACCGTTTTCTTTGTCTGTTAAGCCTCACAGCTTCCTAAAGAAAACTGCAATCGCAGTTTATCAACCACTCACAAGACCACCGAGATCTTCGACTTAGCTCCCAAAGGTAATCCAATCCACCCGGCCCTTCCCCAACCGGAGGGCGGAAGATCACGAAAGGGAGACAGAGTCCTAACTAAATCATAACACAAGCTACCATTCCATCTATCATATCAGTCGAGTCGATCCGATTCGTTCTTATCTATAGATAACGCAAGAGAGAACTTATGACCTCGCGGATGGAGAGGGATTCGAACCCCCGGTATTCCTATCAATACTTCGGTTTTCAAGACCGACTCTTTCAACCGCTCAGACATCCATCCCCTTCGCGCTTCGCCCGCCCTATCTATCCGCGCGCTGGCAGGTAGGGCCTTATCTATGTGATTCGCTACGCTTGCTTGCGCCTATCGGCGGATTCTATTGCCTGCCGGTTAGCGAAACTTTTCCGGTAGTACGAATCGCTACGCTTCGCTTCTTTCTATATGATAATATGCACCTTGGTTGCTGCGCTCCCTGCGGGTAATAGCAAGAGAGTGAAGAAGGAATGATCCTCCAAACTAAAAGAGTGATTGAGTCCGACTCAAGCGAGTGAGTGAAAGGCGTGGCAAGAGAGCGAGTTCGACTCGCGAACGATCAGCAAGTGAAGGACCGATCCTTTTGTTTTGCGCCACCAATACTGTTGCGAGACTGGTACTTGGCGGCTCACGAGCAATATATAGACTAAGGTTGCCCATCACTCCCTCGCTAAGGCCCTTTCTATTCTCTTTCTAGTATGGTTCCTTCATAAGAACACGGAACGCCCAGCTTCGCAGAGCAGCTCTCTCCCCAGACCAGAGCATAGTGTGGAATCTGGGTCGTTTCATCGAGCACCATTTCTTTTAGATAGAAAGGTATTCTGACTTTATTGGATCAAATAATAACCTAAGCCTTCTACTAGTTTGGACAGACTAAGCTCTATTTCAGAGATTGGACTCTTTTACTGTGATTAGCCCCTACTAGTAAGAAGCTGTTCGTTCCCTGGATCCACGTGTTCCTAGTCGGGCCTAAATGGATGAATGAAGAAGCGCGCCCGGGTAGACTTCAAGAGCTCTTTCTCTGCGTATCCTCCTACTTCTTATTCTGGGGGTCATAGAAAGATACGAACCGCCTACTCTTTAAAGCCCTACCATTAGATTTAATAAAATGAAAGCTGCTTGCCCTCAGTAATAAAAAACAGCAATCCCTCCCCTTCTGTTACCTACTTTTACTCATATCTTCGCGGTATACCTCAATACAAGACAAGCACAGGAAAGGATATTCAGTCAAAACCGGGCTATCACCCTATCTAAGCAGGTTTCCCCTCTCCTCTACGGAAGTCATCTTTGAATCTATTTCAGTTCCTGTGTCTATCGCTATCGTCCTATTTTCTCTCAATTGCCTATCCTTTATAGATGAGGGGGAGTACCTTAGCAGTAGCTTCCAACAACTTAAGATTGACCTCCTCAAGTGCCAGATATGAATGTTTTATTAATTTCATACGGGACTACTTACTTACCTAAAGTGAACTTTTGGCTTACCTAAAAAGTGGACTGAAGGAACTGACCTAAGCATAGCTCTCTCTCAAATAAAAATGCCTTTCATTTCTCTTTTAAGACCTTTGTCCTACTTATAGTCTCAGTCCTCCAGCCTATCGAAAGTCATCTTTTTATTAACATTAACCAACAACACATGCACTTTGTTGGCACTAAAAAAAAGGTTATTCAATCCACTAGTGCAACTGAAGGAATTACCTCTTCTGAACCGGAATAAGAAAGAGCTCATAACCACTACTTGTGAACAGCTCTCCTCAACTGAAGGCGCACCTACTGTTACTAGAAGTCTAGTCTCTCTCAGGTCCAGTTTCGATCTCGAACTACAACATAGGCGGGAAAAGAGATATTCAGAAAAGCCGATTTCCTGTCCTGTCTTAAGAACCTGACTCAAAAGAGAAAAGAAGACCGGACTAAAAGAGATCTCACTTTCGACGATTGAACTCCACTTTCATATCAGGCTTGCACTGGAATTCACTTTCAGGAATCCTTGCTCCTGGCTCATATTCACATAGGCCACTCATAAGAATAAGACGTTCAACTCCCTCAAACACGTGTAATTGAGAGAGTCAGAATATCAGTGCCTTGGGTAAATGTCTACCTTCGGGAGAATCTTACCGAACGACTTTCAAACCTGTCCTCTTCGCTTCCCAAGAGATTGGATTTAGGTAAAAGGGCCTTGTCGGCCACCGCTTGCTGACGACGGAACGCATCGTCAATAAAAGAAAAGGGTCCTCGCGTTGGACTTAGTTGGAAAGGTAGGGGTTCGGCATGTCCCTTGCTTGCGAACTTTTTGAGTAGGGCGCTGGAGGTCCCATTCCTCACGTTTACCGTTGTCCCCAGACTTCACTCTTTCAACACTTGTATACTTTACTCAGGCATGCCCCTGTCCCTGTCTCCTGTGATCCACCGATTCACTGAGTTCTTACCGCTGGGGTCCCTCTCTCTTAAAGCTCTATCAGACTTCCCCTTGCCGATTGAAGTGAAGAAAGCCTTATATTATATGGTCTCAACGAGAAAAGCCCTTTCTATCTTCTTAGTTATTAGTAAAGCCTAAAAAGGCCCTGCAATCAAAGTCAAGTGGTAACGAGCAAGAAAACGGATGCGCTAACGCGCAACGGCTTTCTAAAGCTCAATCCGTTGCTTCTTGCTTTCGAGCCGGAGTTTGCTGGGTAGCGAGTCCGTGAAGGTTAAATAAGACTTATGTTAAGCAAGCAGAGTAGTCAAGCCAAAGAGGAAAAAAAAAGCAAGAAGCTGTTTTCGTTCGATCGAGGGAATCAATCGTACTTTCACTGCTGTGGACCGGCTTTCATAAAGCACCTTTGGGCA